TTCAATGCGAAAATTGTTATGGATTAAATTATAAAAAATTTTTTAGGTCAAAAATGAATATTTGTGAACAGTGTGGATATCATTTGAAAATGAGCAGTTCAGATAGAATCGAACTTTCGATTGATCCGGGGACTTGGGATCCTATGGATGAAGATATGGTCTCTATGGACCCCATTGAATTTCATTCAGAGGGGGAACCCTATAGAGATCGTATCGATTCTTATCAAAGAAAGACAGGTTTAACTGAAGCTGTTCAAACAGGCATAGGTCAACTAAATGGTATTCCCATAGCAATTGGAGTTATGGATTTTAAGTTCATGGGAGGTAGTATGGGATCTGTAGTAGGCGAGAAAATCACCCGTTTGATCGAGTATGCTACTAATCGATCTCTACCTGTCATTATTGTGTGTGCTTCTGGAGGAGCGCGCATGCAAGAAGGAAGTTTGAGTTTGATGCAAATGGCTAAAATATCTTCCGCTTCATATAATTATCAATCAAATAAAAAATTATTCTATGTATCAATCCTTACATCTCCTACAACCGGTGGAGTAACAGCCAGTTTTGGTATGTTGGGAGATGTCATTGTTGCTGAACCTAATACCTACATTGCATTTGCGGGCAAAAGAGTAATTGAACAAACATTGAATAAGACAGTACCCGATGGTTCACAAGCGGCTGAGTATTTATTCCATAAAGGCTTATTTGACCCAATTGTACCACGTAATCCTTTAAAAGTTGTTCTGAGTGAGTTATTTCAGCTCCACGGTTTCTTTCCCTTGAATCAAAATTCAAAAAATTAATAAAGTATAGTACTAAATTCAGTTATTTGTAGCGAACAAGTATTTAGTTCATCGTAATCAAAAAAAACTAAAAAGAATGGTGTTTTCTTTGATGACATAAGTTCTACTTGTAATAAGAGTTAGAAGTTTCGGGTAATTACTTTTTAGTTTTTCCTCCAGATCTATTTTTTTATTCTACCTCTATTCATGATTAGTAATCACGAACCTTCTATCAACAGGATAAAAAAGTGAATTTCTCCCTCCGAGGAATTAGAATTAGGGAAAATAAAAAAAAAAAAATTATCTGGCCTTCTTACGTATTAATATAGACAATAAAAAAAAATATCGAAATCAAAATAAAAAGAAATAAATATAAAATAGAGAATAGAAGTTATTTCTATATCTATCGATAACCCCCATTCATTTTTTACTATGAATCCCCGTTTGTTGGATGGATCGAATTAGTTAGAGTCGAAAACTCCTAATAAAATCTTTTATTTTCATAATAAACTCCTTATTAGATTAGAAAGATAGAAAGAAATAAGGATGGGAAAAGAATAATAAAATTTATTAATAAAGCGAATTATCATACATATTCGTGTAGAAAGATGAATAGGTACACTTATTTTATTTAGTTCTACATTCATTCCTTGCACTTATTAACTACTTATAAATATTAATTTCTAAATATTAATATTTTCTATTAAATTTAATAAATTATTAATAAATAATTATAATATAATTATTATATATAATATAAATATAATTATTAAATAATATTTATATATATAATAAATAATATTATAAATATAATACAGTTTATGATATATACTTAGGATAGATATACTTATCATATCATAAGATATCTTTCTCTTTCTAATAGATAGAAATATTAAATCGAGGCACCCATTCTATGACAGATCTCAACTTACCCTCTATTTTTGTGCCTTTAGTGGGCCTAGTATTTCCGGCAATTGCAATGGCTTCTTTATCTCTTCATGTCCAAAAAAATAAGATTGTCTAGATCCGATGGGACCAAATCTCATCAATTTATTTCAACACTGGATCATAATACAGATATTTATTTAGTGTAATATGGTACGATATGTAATTCTTTACGAACCCAAATGAAAGAACTATTATGCATGCGGATACATGATATCCGCATAAATGCATGTATATGCAGGTATAGCTGGTTAAATTAAAAATAGATCGGCGAATATTTTATTTAAATGGAAAGTCAATGTATCTAACAAATTACTTCTAACGGTTTACATCAGAATAGTGCTAGTTAATGAAAGTTACTTCGGGATCAAGAAAGTAAAATTCATTTGGGTTATTCTCTCAATTCCAATCAAATGCAACTGGATCTAGTAGAGTATGAATTGGCGATCAGAACATATATGGATAGAACTTATAATGGGGTCTCGAAAAACAAGTAATTTTTTCTGGGCCTGTATCCTTTTTTTAGGTTCACTAGGATTCTTAGTGGTTGGAACTTCCAGTTATCTTGGTAGGAATCTGATATCCGTATTTCCATCTCAGCAAATTCTTTTTTTTCCACAAGGGATCGTGATGTCTTTCTATGGGATCGCAGGTCTATTCATTAGCTCCTATTTGTGGTGCACAATTTCATGGAATGTAGGTAGTGGTTATGACAGATTCGATAGAAAAGAAGGAATAGTGTGTATTTTTCGTTGGGGATTTCCTGGAAAAAATCGTCGCATCTTCCTTCGCTTACTTATGAGAGATATACAATCAATCAGAATGGAGGTTAAAGAGGGTCTTTATCCTCGTCGTGTCCTTTATATGGAAATCAGAGGCCAAGGAGCCATTCCCTTGACTCGTACTGATGAGTATTTTACTCCACGAGAAATTGAACAAAAAGCTGCCGAATTGGCCTATTTCTTGCGCGTACCAATTGAAGTATTTTGAAATGAACTGAAGTGAAGAAAAAATTGAAAAAAAAAAAAAAACTTGCTAATTTCCTTTTTAATACAACCGTCGACTCTATCTGATATTTCTCTGAAGTACGAGTTCTATTCTATAAAAAGGTATTGAACCCATGGATCTATTTCCTATTTTTGTGTAATAATTTAGATCTCGGATCTAGAAGGAAAGGAATATAGAAATAGAATAAGGGTCCTTTTAGGATAAAAATGAAAAAAAAAAGAAAGCCTGGATTTCCCTCCCCTATATTTCATCTATAATATTTTTGCCCTGGTGGGTCTCTCTCTCATTTAATAAATGTCTGGAACCTTGGGTTACTAATTGGTGGAATACCGGGAAATCCGAAACTTTTTTGAATGATATTCAAGAGAAAAACGTTCTAGAAAGATTCATAGAATTGGAAGAACTATTCCTCTTGGATGAAATGATAAAGGAGTACCCGGAGACGCATATACAAAAACTTCGTATAGGAATACACAAGGAAACGATACAATTGGTCAAAACACACAATGAATATCATCTCCATATCATTTTTGATTTCTCGACAAATATAATTTGTTTCGCTATTCTAAGTGGTTATTTTATTCTGGGTAATGAAGAACTTGTCATTCTTAATTCTTGGATTCAGGAATTCCTCTATAACTTAAGTGACACAATAAAAGCTTTTTTGATTCTTTTAGTTACTGATTTATGGATCGGATTTCATTCGACCCATGGTTGGGAACTAATGATTGGTTCGGTCTACAACGATTTTGGATTGGTTCATAACGATCAAATTATATCTAGTCTTGTTTCCACTTTTCCAGTTATTCTAGATACAATTGTGAAATATTGGATCTTCTATTATTTAAATCGTGTATCTCCTTCACTTGTAGTTATTTATCATTCAATGAATGAATGAAGAACTCATTTGATCTCCTGATATCAATCAAATCATAATCTTTCTTCGTATATAAAGAAAGCATTTTCAATCTTACTTAATTCTTTATACTTCTAGCTCTTCAAGGTATTCGTCCTATATTCCAGTACAATTATCCCAGTACAATGACAGACTCGTGTATAGGGAACTATACTAGCTACCTATCTAATTTATTGTAGAAATTCCGGGATCAATGATTGGACATGCAAAATAGAAATACTTTTTCTTGGGTAAAGGAACAGATGACTCAATCGATTTCTGTATCGATCATGATATATGTAATAACTCGGGCATCTATTTCAAATGCATATCCCATTTTTGCGCAGCAGGGTTATGAAAACCCACGAGAAGCAACTGGACGAATTGTATGTGCCAATTGCCATTTAGCTAATAAGCCCGTGGATATTGAAGTTCCGCAAGCCGTGCTTCCTGATACTGTATTTGAAGCAGTTGTTCGAATACCTTATGATATACAACTGAAACAAGTTCTTGCTAATGGTAAAAAGGGGGCTTTGAATGTGGGGGCTGTTCTTATTTTACCCGAGGGATTCGAATTAGCCCCCCCCGATCGTATTTCTCCCGAGGTGAGAGAAAAGATGGGAAATCTGTCTTTTCAGAGTTATCGTCCCAATAAAAGAAATATTCTTGTGATAGGTCCTGTTCCCGGTCAGAAATATAGTGAAATCGCCTTTCCCATTCTTTCCCCCGACCCTGCTACGAGGAAAGACGTTCACTTCTTAAAATATCCCATATATGTAGGTGGGAACAGAGGAAGGGGTCAGATTTATCCTGATGGGAGCAAGAGTAACAATACAGTCTATAATGCTACATCAGCAGGTATAGTAAGCAGAATAGTACGTAAAGAAAAAGGAGGATATGAAATAACCATAGTTGATGCATCGGATGGACATCAAGTGGTTGATATTGTACCTCCAGGACCAGAACTTCTTGTTTCAGAGGGTGAATCCATCAAGCTTGATCAACCATTAACAAGCAATCCCAATGTAGGAGGGTTTGGTCAGGGAGATGCAGAAATAGTGCTTCAAGATCCATTACGTGTCCAAGGCCTTTTGTTCTTCTTGGCATCTGTTATTTTGGCACAAGTTTTTTTGGTTCTTAAAAAGAAACAGTTTGAAAAGGTTCAATTGTATGAAATGAATTTCTAGGTCCAGAAATTCCTTAACATCAAGTTGGTAAAAAGCAACAAATTATTGTCGATCGATACTTATGTATTGTATGATCAAAAAATTCTGTAAACCTTTTTGTTTATACTGTTTTTGTTTTGTTTGTGGGATGTCTGGAATTCATTACGTGTATTCCATTCCTAGTAATAGACTATAGGCATACAAATA